TTATTGTATTAGAATGAACAGAAGTTATTCTAATAAGTTAAGCATTTACCTTGCTAATAGTCGTATCTTTTATAATGGGCAACTCTTCAAATGTATGAAAAGCCGGTGGTGAGCTTACAACCCATTCTAACGTTAATTCAAATTTTGGATCAACGTCTGTTGTAAAAGCCCATGGATTTACAGGGCATTTTTCCATGTTTGTTAGAGTTTCATAAATCAATATGAAAAAAAGAAAAATAGCAAAAACCGAAATGTAGCTACCAAACGATGAAACATAATTCCAACCGGCATAAGCATCTGGATAATCTGGAATTCTTCTTGGCATAGCAGCAAGGCCTAAAAAATGCTGTGGGAAAAACGTTAAATTAACACCTAAGAAAGTGCACCAAAAGTGTAAAATTCCAAGATTTTCTGGATATTGTACACCAGACATTTTTCCAATCCAATAGTAATAACCAGCAAAAACAGAGAAAACAGCCCCCATTGATAACACATAATGAAAGTGAGCAACTACGAAATATGTATCATGAAAACTAATGTCTAAACCTGCATTTGAGAGCACAACGCCTGTTAAACCACCAATCGTAAAAAGAAATATAAAACCAATAGCAAAAACCATTGGCGTTTTTAAATGAATGGAACCACCCCACATGGTAGCAACCCAGCTGAATATTTTGATACCTGTTGGCACAGCAATTACCATAGTAACAGCTGTAAAATAAGCGCGCGTATCGACGTCCATACCTACCGTATACATATGGTGGGCCCAAACTAAAAATCCCAATATTCCAATTGAAACCATGGCGTAAACCATACCAATGTAGCCAAACACAGGTTTTCTTGAAAAAGTAGAAACTATATGACTTATAATTCCAAAACCTGGTAAGATTAAAATATAAACTTCAGGATGGCCAAAAAACCAAAACAGATGTTGATACAAAACGGGATCACCGCCAGCCGCAGCATCAAAAAAACCTGTATTAAAGTTTCTATCTGTTAACAACATTGTAATGCTACCTGCGAAAACTGGTAATGACAACAACAACAGAAAAGCCGTGATTAAGACAGCCCAAACAAACAAAGGAAGTCTATGCATAGTCATACCAGGTGCCCGCATATTAAAAATAGTCGTGATAAAATTGATAGCACCAAGAATACTTGAAGCACCAGCTACATGTAAGGAAAAAATTCCATAATCTACGGCGGCTCCTGGATGGCCTTCAATAGTACTTAACGGTGGATAAACTGTCCAACCTGTTCCAACACCCGTTTCAATTAACGTAGAACTTAACAATAATATAAAAGCAGGCGGCAATAACCAAAACGAGATGTTATTCATTCTAGGAAAGGCCATGTCCGGTGCGCCAATCATTATTGGGACAAACCAATTTCCGTAGCCTCCAATTAAAGCTGGCATAACCATAAAGAAGATCATAACAAAGGCGTGTCCGGTCACGATTGTATTGTACAACTGATGATTTCCACCTAAAATTTGGATTCCTGGCCCAGCGAGCTCCATTCTAATAAAAACTGAAAGTGCTGTACCAACAACACCGGCAAAAATAGCAAAAATAAGATATAACGTACCGATATCTGTTAAGTAAGAGTAATCTTCTTGCAAAACCGTGCTTGAAAAGTTTATTTTCACACGGCTTTTATATAAGTAAACCAATTTTTCTAAGATGTAGAATTATCAAACTCCTTTAGTTGCATTTTTTCAGGAAGATATAGGAATTGAACCTACTCCACTTTTAAAAGTGGGCTTTAGTTTAGCAAACTAACCTCTTACCAATCGAGCAATCTTCCTTTTTGAAACATCTTATATTATTTTAAGACTTAATAAAACTAAAGTTCCCTTTGATAAAAAGTATAATTAGCACAATTTAATTTTACGTTAAAAGTTCGAAATGGGGTTTTGTATTTTAAATTGCCATATTTATTAAGTCTTAAAAGAACATTTTGTATAATTAAGATTTGTAAAACAATATCTTTATATGGCACAAAAAATTTTAATAATTCCAACAACAGATTCCTCTACTGTTACCTTGTTATGACTTCAACATGGTTATTTTTCTTATTTTAAAAAGGCAATTTATAAACTATTTTATAGTATACGGACGATTTTTGTCGTATCTAAAGGTACAAAATATTTTAAATTTCACAAATCTTTGAATAAAAAAAATTTCCGGGCTGTGACAGGCGGTATGTACACAATTTATATTTAAATTCACCGTTCCTTGCTGATAAACGATTACTATTGATTCTACCTTCATGTTTTCGAGTTTCAGAAAACAATCTGAATTTTTGCAATTTTTTAAGATTAGCTTCAATTTTCATTATTGCTACTTATTGTAATTACAGTTATAACACATGAGTAGCCCAACCCATAAGGGCCATGAAGACTTGACGTCATCCTTTTTCGTCTTGCGTATAGCAAGCTGTTTTCTTAATGTACATTACTTTAAGACAATTAATTCAATCTTCTAAAAAGTAAATAGTAATAAAGAAGCAGGGTTTCGTTCGTTCCAGGACTAAACCAAACGCTTCAAAGTACGAACTGACGACAGCCATGCAGCACCTGTTATTAAATAAAAACAATTTTTTTGTTTGTTTTTTAATTATACAAGGATTGGTAAGGTTTTGCGCGTATTGACGAATTAAACCACATGTTCCACCAATTTTTTAAATTCCCGTCAATTCCTTTGAGTTTCAACGTTGCCGGCATAGTACTCAGGCAAAGCACTTAACGCGTTAGCTAGGTTTTAAAATTCATTAAAATTTAAAAACGAGTGCTTATCGTTTACAGCATTGACTACGAGGGTATCTAATCCTCTTTGCTAACAATGCTTTCGTATATCAAGGTCAGTATAAATCTAGATTATTGCTTTCGCCTTAGACATTCTTTCAGATATCTACAAATTTTATTTTTCCTTCTGAAATTCTATAATCGTTTAATTTTATACTCAAATTATTTGTTTAAAAAGCAAACTAAAGACGTATACTTTAGCTTTTTGCATTTTTACATTACAATAATTCTCTACATACGTTTTACGCCAAATAATTTTGAATAATACTAACTCTCTTCGTATCACCGCGGCTGCTGGCACGAAGTTTGCCAGAGTTTTTTCATTAAACAAAGTCATAATCTTTTTTAATAAAAGAACTTTACAACCAAATAGCTTTCTTCATTCACTTTACATTGCTGGATCAAGCTTTCGCTTATTGTCCAAAATTCCTCACTGCTGCCTTTCGTAAAAGTCTAAGCCTTCTCTCAGTCTTAGTGTGATTGTTCATCCTTCTTAGATCAATTAAAGATAATCGGCTTGGTAGGCTTTTACCCTAAAAACCAACAACCTAATCTTGTATAAGCTTATTTTAAAACGATTCTTTTTTTCTTTTTGTATTTGAAATTTTTTTGAAAAAAATTTATTCAATTTTTAAAGCAAATTCTTATATAGATACTCACCGGTACGCTATGTTTTCTTCATAAAAGAGAATAACATTCAACTTGCATGTGTTAAGCATGTAAACAGCATTTATTCTGAGCCAGGATCAAACTCTAATATTTAAGTTTTGTGTAAAAAAGACCGACTATGATATAAAGATATTGTTTTACAAATTATAAATAAAAATTAACTATGCAAAGTCTTAGAATTTGATTGTACTAAAACTTCTTACTAAAAACTGATTACTTTCTTTTTTAAAATAAACAATGTTTTGATACGTTACCAACAATTTTTTGTAAAACCTGGGTAATTACCGGTTAGAGCCATCTCGCGGAATTTTATTCTTGAAACTTTAAGCCTTTTATATAAACCTTTTGACCTACTTGTTATAAAGCATCTATTTTTTATTTTACTAAACGTATTATTTTTAGTCAAAGGTTTTAAAAAGCTGTTGATTTTTAATTTTTGATTTAGACGAATACCTACTTTTATACTAATATACTTCAATTCATTCTTCTTAAACAACAAACGCCTTTTATTATCAATTAATATTTTATACTTCATTTTTTATTTACTTTTTTTGGAATTTGATATTCACTCATTATTAAATTTTTTATAAAATTGTTTTTTGATTTCACAAAAAAAGTTAGATTACAGCCTAGCTTTTTGACAAAGTGTCGCGAATTTTCGTTGATTTGTGGAAATACAGCTAAATCTTGTATTCCAATATTTATATTATTTGTTGCTTTAAATTTTGCTTCTTTAAAGCCTTCAAAGTTATTCATTTTTGGTAATACCATAACTATTAACAAGTCTAATAAAGCGAATAAGTTTTGCTTTTGTAAAGTTGTTTTGCAGCCAATAACCATATTTTTTCTTAGTTTAAAAGCAGCTATAGATTTTTTTGAGTGATACAACTTTGGTTTTTGATAAGAAACTAATTCTAAAGCTGTAATTGCAGGTAATATTTGCTTTGAGTCATTAATTGCGTTTTTTACATTCATATTGACTATAATCTTATGCAAGAATGGCTCTTGAAATATTGAAGAATTCTGTAATTTGTAAATGTTATCCTTTTTTAGAATGTGTTTATGCCATAAATTTAATCGATTCATTATATTTATTTATTTAGTTATATGATGATTGAACCTAAAGATAAAAGTTTTAAAAAATTCTTTTTTCGCAACTCATTGCAAATAGGACCAAAAACGCGGGTACCGTAAAGCTCATTTTTTTTATTTAACAAAACTACTGTATTTTCATTAAATAAGATTGAATGGCCTGTTTTTCTATGTTTTTTGCATCTTAATCTTACAATTATAGATTTAAAAAGATCACCTTTTTTTATTTTATCACAAGATTTTACACTTTTAATAGCTACTAATATTAATGAATTAATGGACCCTAGTTGGCCACTATAAACTTGAATACATTTGACAAATCGAATGCCAGAATTGTCTCCTGATTTAAAAATTGTTTGAGTTTGAATCATTTTATCTAATTTTTTATTGAGAAATAAGGCTTATAGGCAAGGCAAGCTTATTTCTTGTAATTTTGAAAATTTCTTTGCTTATTGAAGTCGATTTTTCTTGTATTTCAAAAATGACCCGACCAGCTTTAACAGGAAAACACCAATAAGAAACGGGGCCTTTACCCTTACCCATTCGTATTTCAACTGGTTTTGCACTAACAGAAAGATTAGGAAAAATACGAATCCAAATCTTTCCTTTACCTTTTAATTTCTTAAACAATGCTTTTCGAATTGCTTCAAGCTGAGACGCTTTAATACGACCTGGTTTCAGTACCTTTATACCAAGATTTCCAAAAGCTAGCTTATTTACTTTGTACTCTTGACCAGAAATTTTACCTCTAAAAGATTTTTTATATTTTGTTTTTTTTGGCTGCATCATTTTTAAATTTACTTATTTGGAATAAAGAATCCAGACTTTTATACTTTGTAGGCCTTTTTGAGTATTTGCAACAACGAAACCATAATCAACATTGGCGCTTAAAACTTGTAATGGCACGGATCCAAAAGCAATTTTATCTTTTTTCGCTCTATCCACAAAGTTTAGTCTACCTTTACATGTAATTCGGATACCTATAGAATTTACCGTTTTTATAAGTTTTTCAACACTTTTGCTTTTAAATTTGATACGTTTTTCTAGTAAAGTAGCTATCCGAAGCGCTGTAAATTTAGCTGTATGTTTACCAACTTTGTACGATAATAAAAAAAAATTGTTTTTTATATAGGACAAATGCTTTAACTTCATAAAAAGCTCTTTGATAAAATGTTTTACGTTCTTTTTTTTAAAATTTTTGTTTTTTAGATAAATTAATTCAACATTCAAAATAATTGTTTGTTTTGCTCTATAAATACAAGATTTTATGATTTCAACTTCGTAAATATGCTTTCGTTTTAATATATTATATTTTAGCTTACATTGCGTTTGTAAATAAAGATATATAAAAAAGTCTTCTTTAAGAATTTGGAAGTAAAAACTATAATCGGCATACCAAAATGAATTTGAAGTTTTGTTTTGTATTAAATGTAAACTATTTGTATTTGTTATTTGACCCATGTTAGATTCGTATTTTTATTTATGTTTTGGCATTTTTCGCGTAAAAATGAATTCACCAAACTTTGATCCAACCATATTTTGCTTTACAACAATCAAACTAAACTTTTTTCCGTTGTAAACTTCGAATGAAAAACCGACAAAAGACGGAAAAATAACAGAATTACGTGACCAAACCTTTATAAAACTAGAGTGATTATGTTGATTTTTATATACTTGCCTTAATATAGAATCAATTGTAAAAGGGCCTTTCCAAATAGAACGAGTCATTAGTAGTCTTTTTTAATTTTTGAATTGCGTGAAGGTTTTATTAGCCTCAACAATTTTATGAAGATCATCACACATTTTAATTGTTTTACTTTGTAATAAGACAGTTTCTAAAAGCTCTTTTGCTAAACGTTCAACCATTGTATTTTCATTTCTAGTAAATGTGTTAATTAATAACCAACTTAAAACCAATCGTTTTTGTCTTTTTTGTTTTATTTCAACAGGTATACGTTGAATGCCACCTTTGATTTTTAGCGACTTTACTTCACAAAAAGGCTTAGCCTTTTGTATGCCTTCAAGCAAAATTATCAGAGCATTTTTTTTTCTAAAAGTTTTAATAAAAGAAAAACTTAATTTCAACAATTTTTCATTAGTTTCTTTTTTACCTTTTTTTATAACTAATTTTAGATATTTAAAAACTATAAATTTTTTTTCTTTGAGTAAATTCATATTATTTGCTTTTTTTTGTTCCATATTTTGAACGACTTTTTTTTCTTTTTTGAAGACCTTGAAAATCATACTTGCCACGAATAATATGGTACCTAACACCGGGTAAATCCTTAACTCTACCGCCTCGAATTAAAACAACAGAATGTTCTTGTAAATTATGGCCTTCACCTGGAATATAAGCAATAACTCGAAATTTGTTTGTTAATCGAATTTTTGCAATTTTTCTAATCGCAGAGTTTGGTTTTTTTGGTGTACGGGTATAGACTTTTAAACAGACACCTTTTTTCTGAGGATTTTTTTCTAAAGCTGGGGATTTTGTTTTTAATTTTTTTTTTGGTTTTTTATATTTAATTAATTGTTGAATTGTTGACATAAAGTAATTATATTGAAATTTTCGCACATTTCGATAAAAGAAAAGCCAACTTTATTGACTTTTCTTTACATATTATCTGCATTTAAAAGTTTTTAGAAGCCACCCCACCAATAAATCGCTACAAACAAAAACAACCAAACTACATCTACAAAATGCCAATACCAAGCAGCAGCTTCAAAACCAAAATGATGTTCTCTTGTAAAATGATGCTTTACTAATCTAAATAAACAAACGAACAAAAAAGTAGACCCAATACAAATATGGGCACCATGAAAGCCAGTTGCCATAAAAAAAACGGAACCATAGATACTGTCGGATATACTAAAGTTTGCTTCGAAGTATTCCAAAACTTGAAAGCCAGTAAAAATAGCACCTAAGAAAATGGTCAAAGCTAAAGCTATTAAACTATTTTTGCGATGACCTGCTACAATAGCGTAATGTGACCAAGTACATGTAGCACCTGATAATAATAAGATAACTGTATTTAATAGCGGAATTTCCCAAGGATTTAAAACTGCTATTCCAGGCGGTGGCCAAATACCACCAATTTCAATATTTGGTGATAAACTAGCGGCAAAGAAAGCCCAAAAAAAAGCAAAAAAGAACATAATTTCTGAAACAATGAAAAGAATCATACCAGATCTTAAACCGAGTTGCACTCGTTTTGTATGGTGACCTTGAAAAGTACTTTCACGAACTATATCGCGCCACCATACAAAAACTGTAAAAATTAAGGATAGAAGACCAAAAAGGAAAAAATACCCACCAAATTTATAGCAATGCATATACATCACAAAACCGGTTGTTAAAGTTAATGCTGAGATCCCACCTAAAAAAGGCCAAGGGCTTTGATCGACTAAATGAAAAGGATGTCGCTGAATTAATTTTAAATTACTCATAAAAAAATATAAAAATTGTTTTTTAGTTTTTTGATTTATCTTTGAAAAACTTTTGAAAAATTTTGATACTTTCTGCCAAATCTTTCAAAATTACAGATAAATTACCAAAAAGTAAGAAAATAACTAATAAAATGACTAATATTTGTCCAAAACCGATTGTCATAAGCGTTTCTTTTTTGCTAACTAATTCTATTTTAATTTAATATATGGTTATTCTTAAATAATAGATACATTTTCTAGTTTATTAGCAGCAGTTAGCCCACTTGTTTTGTGGATAAACCAGTTGTTACATTCTGTTTGTAACAGAATCCATTTTATATATTTTTCAATACAAACAGCTTCGATAACTATTGGCATAAAGCCATGATTAATTCCACAAAGTTCACTGCATTGACCAAAAAAGACCCCCTGTCGTTTTATAAACAAAGAAACTTGATTTAAACGACCAGGACATGCATCAGTTTTTACCCCTAATGATGGTACTGCCCAACTATGCAAAACGTCACCTGATGTTATTAAAACTCTGATATGCATTTTTGTCGGAAGAACTACGCGGTTATCGACTTCAAGCAAACGGAGCTGACCGACTTCTAAGTCATCTTCTGAAATCATATATGAATCAAACTGAATTGTTTTTTCAAGTTTATCTGCGAAATCTGAATATTCATAAGTCCAAAACCATTGCTGACCAATAACTTTTAAAGTTACTGCAGGATCTATTACCTCATCAATCGAATAAAGTAAAGCAAATGAAGGCACGGCGATTACCATTAATATTAAACTTGGTGTAATTGTCCAAACAACCTCAATTGGAGTATTATGAGTTATTTGCGATGCAACAGGATTTTTTGTATGATAGAACAAGTATGTTGTTTTACCTAAAACCCAGCCTACTGAAACACCAATTATTGTTAATAAAAATAATAAATCATGATGTAAAACAATAATTCCTTCCATTACAGGTGTTGCTGGATCTTGAAAGCTTATTTGGTAAGGGTAAGCATAATCACATAATGCAGCAGATTTTAATTTAAAATAAAAAAAACAACCAAAAAATATAAATAATAGATTGATACAACGTAAAATTGATAAGTACTTCATAAAAAAAAAATGTAATTGTTTGCTAAATATTCACAGAATGATGCTTAGAATGGTGTAAAAACCATTTATGACTTTTTACAAAAAGTTGTTTTAATGCAGATAAACTACTAAGTATGCTTATATTGATTTAATTATCGATCGATTTCACCAAAAACAATATCTAGAGTCCCGATAATAGTAACAACATCTGCTAACAAATGACCTTTTGCCAAAAAATCTAATGCTTGTAAATGAATGAAACCAGGTGCTTTAATTTTACAACGATAAGGTTTGTTCGAGCCATTAGAAACGATGTAAACGCCGAATTCACCTTTTGGATGCTCGACTGAACTATATGATTCACCTTTTGGTACAGAGTAACCTTCTGTATATAATTTGAAATGGTGTATTAAAGCTTCCATTGAATATTTTAAATCTTTTCTAGAAGGCACTGCAATTTTTCGATCATCTGTTTTAATATGACTTTCTGGCATTTGGTTTAAACATTGTAAAATGATTTTTAAACTTTGCCTCATTTCTTCGATTCTAATACAATAACGGTCGTAACAATCACCCTTTTTTCCAACAGGAATCTCAAAATCGAGCTTTGAATATACTTCATATGGTTGCGTTTTTCGTAGATCCCATGCAAAACCTGTACTTCTTAACAAAGGACCAGTTAAACCAAGGTCTAATGCCTGTTCCAATGTTACGACACCAACGTCAACTAAGCGCTGTTTCCAGATTCTATTTTCTGTTAATAACTCTTCTAATTCGTCAATTCTGGAGCTAAATTGAATCGCAAATTTATAAATGTCTTCGCATAAACCTAATGGAATATCAGACGCGATACCTCCAGGTCGAATATAACTTGCATGCATTCGAGCTCCTGAGACACGTTCATAAAACTCCATGAGCTTTTCGCGTTCTTCAAAACCCCATAAAATGGGCGTTAAAGCACCTATGTCCATTGCGTGACAACAGATTGCTAACAAATGGTTTAGAATTCGAGTAATCTCAGCAAACAATACGCGAATGTATTGCACGCGTATCGGTACATTGCACTGAAGAAGCTTTTCAACGGCTAACGAATAAGCATGCTCATTAGCCATCATTGATACATAGTCCAGTCGATCAAAATATGGCAACGCTTGCAAATAAGTTTTATGCTCTATAAGCTTTTCTGTACCGCGGTGCAATAAACCAATATGACAATCAGACCTTTCAACAACTTCACCATTTAATTCGAGTATTAATCGCAAAACTCCATGTGCTGCAGGATGTTGTGGCCCAAAGTTGACTGTAAAATTTTTCAAGTGTTTGATATCATTTAATTCGTTTGATAATGTCATAATAAAAAGTGTATTTATTGCTATAGAAGGCATAGGAATTGAACCTATTCCATAAATTATGGGCTTATACTTCATAATGAAAGTTAACCTCGTACCATTTCGAGCAGACCTTCTGGTAAGTCAATTTTGTGTTTTGTTTGTTGGTTTTAACCTTAAAGAAAAATAAATCTTAAGTTGCTAAAGCTACCGTTGACATTGTATTGAGTGCTTAACCTGTGTACCAAAATATAGTGCGTTTTGAAAATTATGCTTTTTAATCTTATCATTTATTGTCCTACCTAACACCAAATAACTAATGTATTTTCTTTAAATTTTCTTCTTTTACAATTACGCTACGAATACGCCGTTTTGAAAACGCATCTTGGCCATGGTTTCAGTACAACGAGTTGCTTTTTCTGTTAGCTGTACGCCACAAAAACCGTAGCGTCTGCCAATATAGCGTTGATTTAACGAAAACTGTTCGCGTAAAACACTTACCAGTATTTTTGGATTAGTATAAAGCTTACTATCCAAAAAACGGAACAGTTTTGTTAAAACAGAATAAGGCACATGGTGATTTTGATCATGAGTTATAATAAACAACTCATGGAAATGAATTCTAGCCTTCCTAATAAATTCAGGATCATTTCTACGTGCATACCGAGCTGGCTTTATAACCAAACCATGAATGTACTCAATCCGTTTTTTATCAACAAATTTACGTTTAACACAACAATTGAAGTCTCGCTTTAAAATGCGATAAAAATCCACAAGCTTTAACTTGCAGCCAGTTCTAGCCATAAATTCGTTATACGCAACATGTGCTTCTAAAAACGCCGTTTCATTTTTTAAAAAGCGGAAAGTTTTATTTATTCCTTTCTTGATAAGAGTCTCATCTGAAATATTTAACAAATTGTCTACATTTGAATTTCTAAGCATATTTTGTTTTTTTTTACTATTGTTATTTGCTTTCAAGGAAGCTAAAATTTCTTATTTTTCAATTACAAGGATGAACATTAAAATGCTGTTTTTTTATTCAATAGCGAAAAGGACAGAACTTTGTTTTTAAATTTTGGGCCAAAAAACGAAAAGCTATTCTTTAATTAGAAGCCAAAGAATACAAAAGCTTGTTCGAAACGAGACAGAATCCTTTCTTTAAAAAAGGAATTCCTGTATATTACATCAGATTAAAAAAATTCAGCAGAATATGCCATTTTTTTTAGCCTGCTTTTGATATGGTTTTTCATTTTTTAAATTTGATAAAATGAAAAACAATTTTTTACTTTCGAAGGCTTTGATAGTTTATTGTTGTTGTTATTGGGCTTATGAAGGGCTTTGATAATTTATTGTTGTTAGTATTGGGTTTTTGGATGGCCTTGGAGGTTAATCACGTCTCCGAAAGTCCAATACTAACAACAATAAACTGCCAAAGCCTTCTTTTCTTGCAAAATGAATTTTTCTTCATAGCTTCACATTTTTTTATCAAAAAATTAAACTCGTACGTTTTGACTATATTATAACATTGTTTAAAAAATTCCTTAAACTTTTTACCTGTTATACTACATCAGATTAAAAAAATTCAGCAGAATATGCCATTTTTTTTAGCCTGCTTTTGATATTGGTTTTTCATTTTTTAAATTTGATAAAATGAAAAACAATTTTTTACTTTCGAAGGCTTTGATAGTTTATTGTTGTTATTATTTGGACTTTTTAAGAGCTTTGATAGTTTGTTGTTGTTGTTATTGGGCTTATGAAGGGCTAAAATAGTTTATTGTTGTTGTTATTGGGCTTCTGAAGGGCTTTGATAATTTATTGTTGTTAGTATTGGGTTTTTGGATGGCCTTGGAGGTTAATCACGTCTCCGAAAGTCCAATACTAACAACAATAAACTGCCAAAGCCTTCTTTTCTTGCAAAATGAATTTTTCTTCATAGCTTCACATTTTTTTATCAAAAAAGTAAACTCGTACGTTTTGACTATGTTTTAACCTTGCTTAAAAAATCCCTAACTTTTTGCCTGTATTACTCATCAGATTTAAAAAAATCAGCAGAATATGCCGTTTTTTTTTAGCCTATTTTAACAAGGTTTTGAATGTTTTTAATTATAGATTTTGAAATTAGTTTAAAATTCATAAAATTAAAAAAAAATAAGCAGAACATACCATTTTTTTTAGCCTGTTTTAACATAATCTTGACTGTAATTTAACATTATAAAATATATATATTGGGCTTAAAATAAAGCTTTGCAGGGTTAACCAAGCCCTGCAAAGCCGTATTTTCACTTTTTTTAAGCCCAACAATAAATTTTTTAAAAAGAATTCCTGTACATTGAGATTTGTTTAATTTAGTTTCTCATAGAGCTTTTTCATGTAAGATAAAAGCAAAATGAACTCAAAAAACAAACATAAAGGTAAAGCAATGATTAGTTGCGTACAAATATCAGGCGGTGTAAGTACACCGCCAGCGATTACAGATATGATTAAAAAAGATTTTCTATTTTTTTCTAAAAAATACACATTAATCAAATTTTGGTTTAACAATAAAAAAAGACTAAACGGAATCTGAAAAATCAAGGTAAACAAAAAAAAAGAATTTATTATCATACAAAGATAGTCAAGTATTTTTGGTTCAAGCTTTAACGTAAACAAATTTGTTTTTACTAATTCTTCAAAACTTAAGAAAAAGTTTAAAATAAAAGGCAAAAAGATTTGATGTGTAAACAAAAGAGCTAGACTACAACAAAGTAAAAAAAGCTTTATCATAAAAATAGTATATTTTTGTTCATGTTTCATTAGACCTGATTTTAGGAAAGCAAAACAACTATATGATATGACAGGTAACAATAGATAAATGGTCGTAACAAACGAAACAAGTACATAGCTTGAAAATGCTTCGAAAATATTTGTAAATATAAAATCTGATTGATTCAAATTCGTATTTACTTTCTTAATTTGTAAAAAAGGTAAAGTCAAGATATAAATTATATAAGTCACGTTTAGGTAGCTAAAAAAAAATGTAATTAACCACGAAAAACTTATATACAAAATTCTATATTTGAGCTCTTTAAAATGCGTTTCAATACTTAAAGCCATGAATTTTTGATATTTAAAAATTTTGCGGGCAGGTGGATTCGAACCACCAGAATTTAACTAAAACCTAAATTTAGCATGTTTACCAATTACATCATGTCCGCTAAAATTTTTAAAAAATAGAAAAAGGCAGGATTCGAACCTACGAAGACATATGTCAATAGATTTACAATCTATAGCTTTTGACCAGCTTAGCTACTTTTTCAAAATTTACTTATTTCTTTGTTAGAACTGCATATTTCATTCTTAACGATAGCAAGATTTGAACTTGCAACAAATAGATTATGATTCTAACGTTCTACCATTGAACTATATCGTTTAAAATGTTTTTAAATGCTTTTTAGTAAACTCAAATAAATTACCTTCTAAAATTGAGTGGCTTAAAAGTAGAACACTAAAAAACGCTGAATTTCCTTCAATGTTATTACAAATTATTGGATACATTGTTTTTGAAATGCTCATACCCAAGTTATTTAAACTGATTATAGGTAAACCTAACTTATTTCCTTCTTTTATAGGAAATTTGCTTTTACTTGGATTGAAAAGTAAGATACAGCTAACATCCAGAGATTTGTTTTTTGTTATGAGTCCACAAGGCCATCGACCAACAACAAAATTCTGACCAGCTTTATACGATAGGAATTTTACAATACCATCAAATTTACAGTTAGCAGCTTCATTTACATATAGTATCTTTCCTTTTTTTTTTGCAAGTTCATAAGAAAATTTTTTTATTCGTTTTAGCATTTCTAGCTGCACTTCTGGATTAATTATATTAAAATTTTCCCGCTGACCTACCAAATAAGCCGATGTATCAGAATTCCATTCTACTGTTTGTTCACTAAAGGAAATTAATGAACTGTAAAATCCAACTTTTATTTTTATGTTTGAATACTTATATGAATTTACAGATCTTTTAAAATTGTAAGTTATTCCCATTCTAAAGCACCTTTTTTCCATTCATAAACAAATCCAATTGTTAAAATAAGTAAAAATAGAATCATTGACCAAAATGCTAAATTAGACAAACCACCGATATGAATGCACCATGGGAACAAAAAACTTACTTCTAAATCAAATATTATAAACAAGATAGCTACTAGATAAAATCGCACATCAAATGTATTTCTTGCGTCATTGAACGGGTCAAAGCCACATTCATAGGCTGACAATTTTTCAGTATCTGCTTTTTGAGTAGCAACAATATAAGATAAAAAAAAAAAAATAAAAGAAAATATTGAACTTAAAAGGATAAAAATTAATAAAGAAATATATTCAGAAAAAAAAATTGTCATGATTTATAATTTGATAAATGCGAGGCTTTTAACAAAAGCTTTTTACAGTTTTGGAACTTAAGAGACTTGAACTCTTAACAACTAACATGCAAAGCTAGTGCTCTACCAATTGAGCTAAAATCCCAACGGATAATTTCATAAGCTTAAAAAAGCCTTTTTTCAGAATTGAACTGAAATTTACTGTTTACAAAACAATAGTTTTAACCATTAAACTAAAAAGGCTTCTTATCAAAAGATATTATAAAAGTGAACTTTTGTCTTCCCAAGGGCTATTGAAAGTAAAAACTCGAAACTCTTGACTCATTTCAAGTGATTCAAAAACGACACGTTTCTGACTATCATCGTATCGAGCTTCTTTAAAACCTGACAAAGGAAAATCTTTTCGCAATGGGTAACCCTCAAAACCATAATCAGTTAAAATTCTACGCAGATCTGGATGATATTCAAAATAAATACCGTACATATCCCAAATTTCCCTTTCCATCCAATTGGCGTTTTTATAAAGGTCAGTTATTGAAATTAAAGGTGTAATTTCGTCAATTTTGGTAACCAGTTTTAATCTACATTTATATTTTAGACTACAAAAATTGTAAATGACTGAAAATCTTGCGTTATTTTCAGGAAAATCTACAACAACAATATCAATTAACAATTTATACAAGCAATTTTCATGATCTTTTAGAAATGAAACAATTTCTTTTAATTTATTATAATTGATGTCTACAATGATTTCACCACAATGAAAATAAATACAATTAACATGTGGCTTTAGAATTTGATACAAAGAATTTAAAGATAAGTTTAGCATATTTAGTTTTATTTTTAGTTGTTAGAAATTATTAAAGAAAAAATGTTATTTCCTAAACCATGTTAGTATAGTTTGACTTCTTTTTATTTTTTTTTGCAATTGAATGATTCCATACAGCAGCGCTTCGGCAGTCGGTGGACAACCTGGTACGTAAATATCGACAGGTACAATTCTATCGCAACCACGTACAACAGAGTAGGAGTAATGATAATAACCACCACCATTTGCGCAACTGCCCATTGAGATAACCCAGCGAGGTTCAGGCATTTGGTCATATACTTTGCGTAAAGCCGGCGCCATTTTATTTGTTAACGTACCTGCAACAATCATGACATCTGATTGCCGCGGACTTGCACGAAAAATTATACCAAAACGATCAAAATCATATCGGCTTGCACCAGCATGCATCATTTCAACGGCACAACAAGCTAATCCGAAAGTCATTGGCCACAAAGAACCTTTTCGGGCCCAATTTAATAAATCATCTATTTTTGAAATTACGAATTCTGTTTTTAACATATTTTTTTATTTTGAACAAGAAATAAAGATTTTAACCAAGGAAACGGGGGTTTGAACCTCGAATTATAGTTTTGGAGACCATTATTTTACCAATTAAATTATTCCCTTTACCCTTTACGAGATTTGAACTCGTATTAACATCATGAAAAAATGTTGTCCTAACCATTAGACGAAAAGGATGGGTTTTTAATATGCTTGGAAAGACTCGAACTTTCAATCATTAAATTCGCAATTTAATACTTTATCCAATTTAAGCTACAAGCATTTTTTCAAATCTTGGAATAAAAGGATTTGAACCTATGATTGCTGATATCAAAAATCAGTGCCTTTACCACTTGGCGATATTCCACAAAAAAAAATTAGACCTAGAAAGAATTGAACTTATCGACATTATGCTTATCAAGCATAAGCTCTGCCACTGAGCTATAGATCTAATTTGATAATTATAAATAACTTTAATGCAAGTTTAAAGCATCGCTAAGATATAAACATGTTAAAGTAGTCCAAACATACGCTTGCAAGAATGCAATAGCTAGTTCAAGTCCTGTAATTGCGATTATAATCATTAATGGAAACAACTGAATAACTAAAAATATTCCACCAATAGTTAACATTTTCCAAGCAAATGTAGCCAAGATTTTTAAAAGAGTATGTCCAGCCATCATGTTAGCAAATAATCGTACTGAAAGCGCAACTACTCTAAAAACGTAGGAAATAAGCTCAATTGGTACCAAAAGTAACGCCAATGATAATGGTGCCCCAGGAGGCAAAAACAAGCTAAAAAAATGAAATCCATGTTTTTTAATACCGAGTATGTTAATTCCAATAAAAATGACCATGCCTAAACCAAACGTAAAAATTATATGACTAGTAACTGTAAATGTGTATGGTATCATACCTAACAGATTACATGAGAATACAAAAACAAAAGTTGTAAATATTATTGGAAAAAATTTATTTCCTTGTTCTTGTAGAGCTTCATACAACATATTTTGAATGAATTCATATGTCATTTCAGTAATTGATTGCCAGCGATTTGGTATAAAAGTACTATAACTAACAGTTAAAGTAAAATAAACTAATGTAATTATAATTGTTAAAGCTAAAAAAAAAGCAGAGTTTGTAATAATAAATTTAGCTGGTAATAAAAAACTAAGCACAGGGACGATTTCAAATTGCTCTAATGGTGAATAATAAAACATAATAAAGTATTTATAAGATAAGTTAAAGCTAGAAGTGGAATTGAACCACTATTACAAAATTTGCAGTTTTGTACATTAACCGTTATGTTATCTAGCCATTCTTTTTGAAAAAGATACAGAAGAAGGGACTTGAACCCTTAAAAATGTGGATTACCATCTCAAGGTAACGCGTTTACCAATTTCGCCACTTCTGTTTTATTTAAAATAGAAAAGAATTTAGATTTTTAGATTGATATCTAACATTTTGTTAAATACGGCGCTTCTTTTTAGCTTTACAACCATTGTGAGCAATGTTTGTTTTATCTTTGATTGTAAGGATTTTGAGGCTTGAGCCCAAAAAGCCTTTTAAGACTGATTTACGGGCACTGCCAAACCCTTTAAATTGAATGTAAACGAATCGAAACCCTAAGATAAACAGCTTTTTTCCTAAAACATCAGCAATTGATTGACCAGCGAATGCGGTGCTTCGTTTTGAACCTTTTAGACCTAAAGAACCAGCTGATCCAAATAAAATAGTTTGGCCTTTGATATTTGTTATTGTAATCAATGTATTATTAAAACTAGTATAAATATAAACTATAGCAACTATATGTAAATTTTTTCGGCTCAAAGTTGTTGTTTTATCCATTCTATCTATTTATTTTTAATCTTTTTTTTGTTCTACTATTTGTACGAGTTCTTTGGCCGCGCGCTGGTAAATGGAAAACATGGCGAATACCGCGATAGCATTTTAATTCAATAAGCTCAGATATGAAACTTTGTTTTTGTTTTTGTAATTCATTTTCTATAATTAAATCATTTTCTTCAATTTGTTTTAATAGTTTATATATTTGCGTTTGCGTCAAATCATTGATTTTACAATTTGTCCCAAAATTTAACAGATTACACAGTATATATGCTTGAAATTTGCCAACCCCATATAGAGACCTAAGCTCAAAAAGTGTCTTTTTATGATTATTTAATACAGTGGTCAAAATGTAAATCATTTTATTTAAAAGTTTATTAATTTTTTTTACCAAGCTTTAAAATAAAGTTTTCTTCGTGATATTGAATACCAATACCTTTGTATGGTTTTGGTTTTTTATGCAATCGGACAAAACCCGCAAATTGATTTATTTTTTCTTTGTTTAATCCTCTTATTAATAATAGATTTGACCTTAATGAAAAAACTAAAAACGACTTTGGTATCTTTATACATAAATCTTCCGAAAAACCAACTTTTATCAATAAAACTTTTTGATTATTTTTTAGAGTTTTAATCCAAGCCCGTAATCCGATTCCAACTAAGAGAAGTTTTTTTGAAAAAAAGAAGTGTACTCCCTCAATTAGATTTGTAATTAAGTTAGATAATTTTAATTTATCAAACGCAACTAAACCCACCTTATTATTCATAAGATTTCGAGAAATTGTTAACAAGTTTTTCTCTAAAGTTAAATCATATTTAGCGTATTCTTTAAAGAAAGAATAAAGAATTATACCCCGTGGTCCTTTCAAAAATATGAAATGTTTAATAAAAAAAACCTGAGTTTCTTTTCTTAATTTCAATTGCAATGTATTTATAATTGTTGGTTGTTTTTTTAACATTTTACTATTGATTGTATTTTTATAAACTTGTTTTTTCATAGTTTAAGATATTTTAATGATAAGCTTACCGCCTAGTTTTAACTTAGCTGCTTCATAATTGGTTAAAAAACCTTTTGATGTCGAAAAAATATGTAAGCCTAGACCGTTTTGATATTTTACCACTTGGAAAGATTTTTGGTTTGATGTTAACTTGGAAATTGCAGAAACTTTTTGGAAAGGCTTTTTGCATGTTCCATACTTTAATAATAAGTAAACATATGTTTTATTTTCATTTTTTTCTATAAAAAAACCTCTTATAAGATTTTCTTTAAACAGTACTTTTACGATCTCAATTAAAACTTTTGATGCTGGAAATCTTAAATAGTGTTTGTACTTTAGTTGATTATTATTAATTTTACTTGCTAAATTTGCTGCTAAACTCATATACTTTTGTTTTTATTATCATTAAGCCAAGTAGGGATTGAACCTACAACAAATCCATTATGAGTGGACTATTCTACCATTGAATTATTGACTTATTACTTTTTTAAAAAAATTGAATTTTTTTAAAAAAATTTCTTTATAATCTTTATTAACAATAAAGGTATTATTTTCTTTCCATAAACAATGTGACTTTATGTCTACATTCAATTTTAATTTTGTACTTTTTGAAAAAACATTTAAATTTACTATAGAACCATCTGTTAATTGTGCCCAAATTTTATTTTTTTTAAAATGGAATTTTGATTTCATATTATTTTAAGCGCTGCTTTGCTTTACTATTTTAGCATTAAATAATCTTACAAACTGTGTATACTTAGATTGAATTAATGCAATTAATTCAATCTTAGAATCAATTGAACACATTTTTAACAAGGTTTTAAATTTTTCAACAGAAAAAAACTTCTTCATAAAGAAAACGTGTAAGAAGACAAGAAAAGAACTTGTTTCAAAGGTTGAAACGAATTTTTCTAATGTTAAATAGTTCAGGTTTGATAACCATAGCTCTTTTTTGGGATAAACAATTAAAATTTTACCAGTATACAAATTTTTTATAAGCTTCGATTTAACATTAAAGAAATGATTTTTTTTTAATAATTTTGTAGAATAAATCTTTAGTTTTAAGTCGTGTTTTGACACGGTCTTTTTGAAAAAAATCCAATCAGAAACACTAACTGCTTTTAATTGAAATACCAGAAAGAAATCTACACTTGATACTAATTTTATTAAATCTAAATTTTGTTTAAAATATTTTTTTTTTTGTATTTCATAGAATAAAAGATATAATTTGTTTTGGGTAAATAGTGAGATTTGAACTCACAGACTTCTAGAATCACAATCCAGCACTCTGCCAATTGAGTTATATTCACCTTAAAATTTTTATTGGAATGTTTTTTTCAAAGTTTATAAAGCGCGATCCTAGTTTTTTTAGCTGTCTGCGTAATATTCCATTTATTTTCATTTGTGAAATCATCAAAATTCGTTTTTCTGTATCAATAGAAAGCATATGAAATAAAGTAACTCTGCCAAAGTGCTTTAATAAAGTATGCGATAAAGGTAAAAAACCGATATAGCCAGAAATGCCAATAGCAAAACCACCGCGGATTCGATTTAAAATGCGGCCTTTTACATAATATTTTTTTTGTTTGTTTTTTCGCTTTTGTTGTAAAAAAAAAAGAAAAGAAAACATTTTGAAATCTATATTGTTCTTTTTTTTTTCGATTAGAACTTTATTTAAAAAAAAATTTCTTAAGAGAACAATATTGAATTCAATAAGACTCAACGATTTAATATAATTACACTTTTCTTTTAGAGATAAACTGTCAGGAATTCGCAACTTTAGTTCGTTTGCAAACGATTCTACTTCATATTTAAATCCAAAATACGATGAAGAAAAGGTTTACTTGAAAAAGCGACAAAATGAATCTTTCCTTCTATATTACGCTTTTGTAAAGGAATAAAGCAACGAAATGACTTTTTTAATGTTTTAAATGTTTTTATCGTAAATTTATTTTTTTTAAAAATTGAAGTCAAAGTTTTTAAAGTTATATTTTTATTTATGAAATATCGGAATGATAGGATTTGAACCTATGAAATTCTGTACCCAAAACAGATACGATAAACCAAGCTACGCGACATTCCGCAAATTTTATTAAAAATAAATCTAGATAAATCTGTCTTAAAAAACTTAAGAATTTGAGCTCGGGATTTATATTTGAATTTACTAGTAAAAACTTTTGAAATAGAAACTTTTAGAATTAAAATTATTTTTAAAATTAGGTATTTTTTGTTGTTTACAAGCTTATAATATGAATTTAGGCTTTGTAATATCAATTTTAACTTTATAAGCGAAATCAATTGATTGAATCTAAAATACTCAACAAATTGACTTAACACTTTGTTAAATTTGCTAAGATATCCTAAAAAAAAGAATCGCATAACGATTTTGACTAAATTGGCTTTTAATGCAAAATTAATAGTTTTTAGGTTGGATATCATATAATAACCTACAAAGTAAACAGCATTTACTTTGAAATTTCCAACCGTTGGCAAAAGACTTCGACTTTTTATTATTTTTTTTATGAAATAAAATAGCTCTGCCGCCATTTGTTTTATATACAAGTTTTTTAGAAAAATACTTATAAGAAAATTATTATTATTACGCAGATATAACTGTTTATTTTTTTTAAATAAATTAAAATAATAACGAGTACCAAAAAGAAATCGGTTACTAAAAATCTTATTTATTTGTCGAAAAAGATAAAGAATAAAGCTGTCAAAAATTTTTAAGAATAACTTTAAATGTGCAAAGAAAATTTTCTTAAAAAAAATTTCGTTTTTTAACCAGTTTTTGTTAACTTGATAATATTTAAATATATTAAAGCAAATCTCTTGATTCTTGAATAATTCTTTAAATTTATCAAACAAAATTAAAAAGTTAATATCATTAAGCTTTATTTCCAAAAATTCTTTTTTAATAATCCAGTTAATATATGTTTTTGAGATTCTTTTTTCTAGATATAAAAGACAATTAGCGCTTTGAAAGACTTTTTTGTTTAATTGAAAAGATAACAAATTCAGTTCTATAAATAGCTTTGTTTGAAGAAGAAACAAAGCTTTGTCATGCTTTATACTAAAAAAAATAGAATGGAGAAAAAATACTATCTTAAGACTTTTTTGTTTGACAACATATTTTTTTTGAACTTTACGAAAGATAAAAAACAGTAAAATCGAACTTTTAGTTAGATATCTTGTTTTGTTTAAGGTTAAAAAAAACTTTTTGAAAGACAAGAAAATGATGGAATCAATGTATTTGCTTGGATTTGCCTTTACTATCATTTAAAGTTTATCTTATTTAATAAAGTTAATTGTTTATGCAATCTAAACATTTTTGTTTTTTATCAATTATAATAGTAGAGATTTTATTACTTAAACGATTCTACAAATTTTGCCATATATGAGTGTAATTCCTTTTCAAATTCTGGCGAAATAGCTTTTTCTGTTCTGATTTTAGCTAAAATCGCTTGATTTTTTTGGTCTAAATCTGCAAGTAATGCTTGTTCAAAATTACCAATTTGGTTTATGTTGACTTTATCTAAATAACCTTTTACGCCCGCAAAAAGTACACAAACTTGCTGTTCAATTGTTAATGGTGCAAATTGACCTTGCTTTAGCAATTCAGTTAACTTACTACCTCTGTTCAACAAATGCTGTGTTGCTGCATCTAAATCACTACCAAATTGCGCAAAGGCAGCTACTTCTCGATATTGAGCTAATTCTAATTTCAATGTACCTGCCACTTGTTTTATTGCTTTTATTTGAGCAGCAGAACCAACGCGACTTACTGATAAGCCAACGTTTAAAGCGGGTCTAATTCCTTTATAAAAAAGCTCCGTTTCTAAGAAAATTTGACCATCTGTGATTGAAATTACATTCGTTGGAATATAAGCTGATACATCACCAGCTTGTGTTTCGATAACAGGTAACGCTGTTAAAGAACCTAAACCTGCAGCAACACCCATTTTTGCTGCACGCTCTAATAAGCGCGAATGAAGGTAAAAAACATCGCCTGGAAAGGCTTCTCGACCAGGTGGTCTTCTTAATAAAAGTGACATTTGACGATAAGCTACAGCCTGTTTACTTAAATCATCATAAATTACGAGTGCATGCATACCTTTATCTCGGAAATATTCACCCATTGTACAGCCAGTGTATGGTGCTAAAAACTGCAACGGAGCTGCATCTGAAGCAGTCGCTGCTACAATAATTGAATAATTGAGAGCTTTTGCTGACTCAAGTACACGACTAACTTGTGCAACTGTTGATCGCTTTTGACCAAGTGCTACATAAATACAATACAATTTATTTGAATCGTCATTGCTTTCATGAATTGATCTTTGATTAATAATCGTATCAATAGCTACAGCTGTTTTTCCTGTTTGACGATCCCCGATTATTAATTCCCGTTGTCCTCTACCGATTGGAACTAACGCATCGACTACTTTTAGACCACTTTGCATTGATTCATGAACTGATTTTCTAGGTATAATTCCAGGTGCTTTAACTTCAACACGGCGGCGGTTTTCAGTTTTTAAAGGCCCTTTTCCGTCAATTGGCGTCCCTAAACCATCTAAAACGCGACCAAGTAATTCTTTACCAATAGGAACATCTACAATAAATCTTGTACGCTTTACTATGTCGCCTTCTTTTATTAAACGATCATTTCCAAAAATAACAATTCCAACATTGTCTGTTTCTAAATTTAGTGCCATACCTTTGATTCCTGAAACAGGAAATTCACACATTTCGCCGGCTTGGATTGCCCCTAAGCCATAAGCTCGAACAATACCATCTCCGACTGTTAAAACTCTACCGATTTCGTCAATATTTACATTTGAATAATAATTTGATATACGCTCCTCGATGACATTTGAAATTTCAGCTGATAAAAGTGCCATATGTTACATAACTACAAATAATGTTCATCAAATGTTTTAAAAGCTTCTAATGTGTATTCTTTTTTAGATAAAAAATCTTAGTACAACTAAACTTATATATTACTACAATACATTAGTTGCCTATTAGTCGTAATCATCTTTTACGTTTTTGTTAAAAATTTGTTTTAAAGTCGTCTTCTTACAATTGATTATTTCAGTAATTATACAAATATAACGTAGCAAATCAACTTACTTAAAAGAAAAAATAATTGATTAACAATAGATTATATTACTTTGGTCCTCTCGTACTAAAAATAAATCTTTATAATTTTAATGCAATAAAAGCAGATAGGGACAAAACTGCTTTGCAGCGTTTTAAACCCAGCTCACGTTCCGTTTTCAATGGCGAACAGCCATACCTTTAGTACCTTTTTCAGCACTAGGATACGAAGAGGTTATGGTCGACGAACCATCTTGCGATGATCGTCGCCACTTCAAAACCCAGCGTGAACCTTTCAATTCACTAGGCTTCTAGCAAGAACCGTGCCTCCACAGAACATTCATTCTTTTTCATTTTTAAATGAAAAAAAAATTAATATCCCTTAGCGATTATTTATATCTAGAAAAACACTTTTTTCATTACGTTTTTCGTCGTTTTTAGCTAAATTGTTTTTGCCGCTTGACGTCAGCATATCCTTTTCGTTACAAAAGGCCTTAGCTTTTTCAAACATCCCAATCCACGAAGGTTCCAGCACTACGCTTGCCATTTTTCATGCGACCAAAATTTGTGGACTTAATCCGTTCCTAATATACATAATTTAGAACTGATGAACCTTCTGACTCTGCTTCTGTTATTTTAACGACCAATGGGTCTAACGTTCGTCGTAAACATTAGATGGTCTCTAACTTTAATCATTTTTGATTTAACCCGGGATTCCACCAATTAATTTTAACCGAGTATCCTCATTTAGAAGTTTTAAATTGCCAGTTCATATTTATTAAGGTGTCAGTATATTCTAACGATTCTGCAAAACTATTGGTTTTTTGCGTTCAGTCGCTTTAGCCCAACTTATCGAAATAGCATATGTAGTTGAATGCCATTCGCAGGGATACTTGTCAAGCAAGTACTTTCTATGATCAAATCCTCCCATTGAAGATTACTGTTTTGCACAGCCTGTATATTAAGTTAAATAAACGATTTTAATCACTTTATTTAAAGTTTACGGTATTTTTTTCATTGTACCTTACCTTTAACGGGTCGTACCCGACATCGAGGTGCCAAACGCTTCTGTCGATAAGGACTCTCAAGAAGCATCAGCCTGTTATCCCTGGCGTACCTTTTTTCCATAAGCAGATATTTATCCATTTAAAATAACTGGATCACTATGACCGACTTTAAAAACTTTGTTTTTATAATGTCTCTGTTTGACTTGTAAGTCTTACAGTCAAGCAAGTTTGAACCATTGTACTCAAAAATTCATTTCTACAGAATTTGAACTTACCTTTGTAGGGCTTCGTTACTATGTTGAAGTCCGCCGCCCCAGCTAAACTAACCATTTTGCACTTTCTTTGATTAAAATTAGTTATGCATCTTATTAAGAGTGGTATTTCATTTTCGCTTTAGTAATTAGCTAGCGCTAAGACTTTTTTAACAGCTGCCACTTATTCTATACAAAAAAAATGCTATAGCAATACAAAATTATAGTTAAGGTGCACAGGGTCTTTCCGTCACACTTTTATATATTCGTATCTTCACGAACAATCTAATTTCACTGAATCCATTTTTGAGACAGTCGAAAAGTCGTTACGCCTTTCATGCGGGTCATCAATTAAATGACAAGGAATTTCGCTACCTTTGAATCGTTAGAGTTACGACTGCCGTTAACTAGTAGTTAATTTGTAAGCTTTTACTTATTTATTTAGTATTCTAGCACTGGGCAGGCATCAGATTTTATACTGCATTTTACAATTTAGCAAAACCTTATGTTTTTAGTAAACAGTCGCTTTTCGCTTTTTTATGATACCTTTTTTACAAGGTTTTCTGTATTCCGAAGTTAAAGAATAATTTTGCCGAGTTCCTTAAAAATGGTTAATTCATCTACCTTAGTTTTATGAAACAAATTCTCCTTTGTTGGCTTAGTACGGTTTTTCAAATAAAAATTGTTTCTTGGCATAAAAAACTTCTAAGATAAACTTATAATATCTCAAGATGTGTTATTTCTGCGTCATTTTTTATTAGTTTTTACTAAAAATAATCATCAAAACGCGCTGTTCGCGTAAATATTTTTAGATACCGACTTTTTTTTACGATGATTAACATTGCGTAAAAAACCTTGAATTATACGGTAATAATAATTTTAATATTATCTTACGTTACTAATATTGACATTATCACTTTCTGTTTCTTCACTTTATTTTACAATAAAGCTTTTCTGAAAAAAGAAATGTTTTGCTACCACTTTTGTTAAAGTTTAAAGCTTCGGTAAATAGCTTAAAATTCTATAAATCTTCGACGCAAAAAAATATTTTAATGAAAAATTCAACTAGTATGTTTTTACACATTTTTGACAGGATAGCTACTTCCAAGCTTACCTTCTAGTCATCGTTATATTTTTACAATCTTTTATACTAAGCATACTTTTTTAAAACCTTAGCTATTAATCTGGGCTGTTTCCCTTTTGACTTAAAATCTTAGCATTTTAAGTCTGACTATAAATAATAAATTAATAAATCGCTTCATTAAATGCAAAAATTCGGAGTTTATCTAAATTCAGTAAAAGTATTAGTTCCCTTAGTTTAAAAAGTGCTCTACCTTTTGCTTTAAAACTATTTACGCAATACCTCAATATTTTTCGCAAAATTCCAGCTAGAACCAAGTTTGATTAGCCTTTCACCCCTAATTACAAATTATATTAAGTTTTTGCAACAACTACAATTTCGATCTTTCCACATAAGTTATTATATGTTCAATCTATTCATAATTAGATCACTTGGATTCGGGTCTTATAATAATAACTGTATCTTAACATTGCTCTTTTGATAAAACCTGTGTTTACTATGCCTACATTTATTCAATTTAAGCTTGCTATTATTATAAAGTCGTCAATGCATGATACAAAAGGAACACTATTGCTTTGTATGAATACAAAACTTTAGTTGGTTAAAAGCATTAGATTTCAAGTTCTTTTCACAATAAGTTTTTTAATAAACTTTCTTTTCATTTTTCCTTTACAGTACTTTTTCACTATCGAATACAAAACAATATTTAGAAACGAGGTATGGTTCCCCAATTTTTAGAAAAATTTGCATCATTTTTCCTTACTTTAATTTTAATTAACTACTAAGATACAGGACTACAACCTTCTTTGGTAAAGAATTTAACCTTTTTTTCATATAGTTAATTTTATTTCTAATTTGCTTTAGCTCGCCACTATTAACAAAATCTCGGTTGATTTTTTTTCTTAAGCTACTTAGATGGTTCAATTCGCTCAATATTTTTTTGTAGAAAGACAAGCAAGATTTCTCTTTTAAGAAATTCGTAAATTCATAAATTATGCGTTTTTTGTTCACGACTTTTCGTAAATACGCTACGTCTTTATATTTTGTATCTAAATATTCGTCTAATGCCTCAATAACAACGCTTTATTTTGAAAATAACCTGAAAACTTTTTTTAAGTGCTTACATTTTATACTCTTTTGAAATCAATCATTGTACATAACTTCATTATAACTATAAAGTATTGTTTTATCATGCTTTTTATATTTAATTTTTACAGGATAGTAAACCTCATTAAGCTTAGGATCCCACAAAAAAATGATTTTAAATATCTTATAATTTACTTCTAGATTTGACGGTATTACTTCACATTTTCCCAATCTTTGAAGATTCAACACAAAATCGTAATGAAGACATATTTTTTCAAACAACGAAGTCAAATTTCTATTTTTATAATTTAGACTTTTTGCAAATAAAAAAAATAATTGCTTTTTTTTTACATTCGTTTGTTTCCTTATAATTAGGTTATAATATTTTCGAAAACGTCGTTGTTGCAGAGCTTTTATTAATTTATTTTTTAATAAGGTGTTTTTATCTTTAACTTCTAAGAAATCACCTGGAAATAACTGAATATAAGTGGAAGAAACTGGTTTTGAATTTACATAAACAAAACCATGATTTATAAGCTGCCGCGCCATATGCAAAGAATTTACAAAACAAGCGCGATATAAGACTGTATCAATTCTACTTTCAAGCAAACTAATTAATTTATTCAATGTTTTAGATTCTGAAGTAATACTCTTTTTTAGTAAGCGTTGAAAGCCATTTTCAGACAAATTGCAATAAAAATGCTTTAAATTTTGTTTTGTGTGTAAATATTTATTAAATGCAGATAAGCGATTTAGCTTTTGTTTTACGAAAAATGAATTTCGTTTTAATATTTTTACAGATCGAAATTTTGTAGATTTAACTACTGCCCATAAATTTTTATACAACCCTTTAACTTTTTTACAAACTTTGTATTTAGATTTTAAACGTTTTGTCATAGTAAGATTTTTTGCTTATTATTGGACTTGAACCAACACTTCTAATTAGAAAAAAGATTTTAAGTCTATCGTGTCTACCATTTCACCAAATAAGCTTTGTCAAAATAAATCAAAGCCCAAAGAACAAACTCAATTCAAATTTCTTTTCGATCAAGGTTTGTTTTTAGATTAGATAAACTATAGAATATTATAAGCAACCTGTCTAATAGAGAATTTGAATCTCTGACTTAAAGATTTTCAGTCTTTTGCTCTAACCACTGAGCTAATTAGACGTAACAAAATACCTTGTTGCGAATAGTGAGATTCGAACTCACATCCTTAGCTTGGAAGGCAAATAATTTACCATTAATTTATATTCGCATAATTTTTTGTAAAAATTGGATACTTATTTAATATCGAAGTTTTTAGCGAAAAAGAGGGTTTGAACCTCCAACCTTAACTTTGGCAAAGTTAAACTCTGACCAATTGAGCTATTTTCGCAACTACAAAATCTTTTTAAACCTCTCTAGACAAGATTTGAACTTATAATTTTTTGGTTAACAGCCAAATGCTTTGCCATTAAGCTACTAGAGAACTGAAAATTGAGTGTAGTAGGATTTGAACCTACGACTACCAAGATTAAAGTAGCTAAATAAAAGCTCTTTTACAAACTCTACAAGTAATTTATGTTAACATAGAGCTTTAAAGTTGAATTATTACGATTGTTCTACTTTATTAGTTTATTTATTTTAAAAATTCACATAAAATCATACACAAGCTTCTTCGAAACTAAACTGGACTAAACTTACATGTTCAAAATACCTCTTTTAACTTTAGGTATTTTATAAGTTGTTCTTTTTTGAGAGTCTATGTATTATTTAATAAGCAAAATATGCTAAAGTTTTTTTCAGAACAAATTCTTATATAATATCGATATAACAATAATCTTTTAATATTTGTGAAATTGTAATAGACTAAAACGCACTTAAAAGCTAGGTGCTCTGCCACTGAGCTATACACTCAAAATAAAGTTTGATAATGGAAAATTATTTTTTCCAGCAAAGGGCTACATCAAATTCTTGTTGTACTTGCTTATAAATCTCTTGACGTTTTATATCACTTCGGCGATGTAACGTTAACATGATTGCACCAACCATAGAAATTAACAATATAACACCAGCTAAAATGAATAATAAAGCATAATAAGTATAAAGAACATTTGCAATAACTTTTACATTTTGTATTGGGTTTACTTCTAAATTCCAAACAGTTATTGGATTCAAAGAAAACAAATTAAAACTTAGATTATCGTATGGAAAAAAGATTAATGAAGTTAGTTCAGTATCAAAAGCAATTAAAACCTCACATAAGAAACAAGCGTTTAGCAGAATACCAATTGGCATATATTGATAAATAACGCCTTTGAATTCAGGTATTTTTACACTTAGCATCATAATAATGAAAAGAAATAAAACAGCAACGGCGCCAACATAAACAATCAAAAATAATAATGCTAAGAACTCGACTCCAAGAAAAATTAATAAACTAGCTACATTGAAAAAGACCAAAACTAAAAAAAGTACAGAATGAATTGGATTTTTTGAAGTAATTACCGAAACTCCACAAATAACAGTTAAAAACGAAAACGAACAAAAGAGTAAATTTTCCATAAAACAATTTTTTTGGAAAAATATTATTTTAAACTATTTATACTAATTTAGTAAAAACTTTAAATATCTTTTTTTTCTAAGTTTAATTGAACACCAACTAGAAAAACGTAAGATTTATTAATTACGACGTCAAGATTTGGCTTTTTATTTGTTTGTAAAATCATTATAATATGACTTGTGGCTTTTTTTTTAAAGACCAAAATTTTGTACCGTAAGCTATTTTTTGCAAAGCACTTTTGCTTTTGACAAAATTTCACTTTTTGTTAATTACTTTTGCCCAAGATGATCCATAAACCTTGCTTCTAACACCACAACGTTGACAACTTTTGAACAAATGAAAAAAATAGATATTGTGTTTTTTCTCTTAATTTATTCTATATCTGCTTTAACGTGCTAATTAGGCCATTGTGAATCCAATACAAAACAAATGAAGGGAAAATTCCAATGCTAATTAAGAAAATAACTAGCACTGCTAAGATTATGGATTTTTCTCGGTCAAAACGAGTTAATGTTGACCAAATGTAATTTGTTTCAAAATAGGAAAGTTTAATAATTCTGATATAATAAAAACAAGAAACAACAGAAGCTAAAACACCGATTAATGCAATTAAATACATAGATGTTTGAATTGCTACAATAAATAAAAACATTTTACTAAAAAAACCAGCCAAAGGCGGTACACCAGCCATCGAAAAGAACGTGACTGTTAAAATTAAAGCGAGTAAAGGATTTGATTTTGTTAACGTTACAAGGTCTTTTAAATAGTTTAATCGTGTTAAGTTCTTTTTTTCATAAACTCCTAAAATTATGATAAAACAAAGTACAGTCATACTTATGTAAATTAAAATATAAAGGTAACTCGCTTCAATTCCTTCAAAACAACCACAACCAAAGCCAATGAGAATATAACCCATATGACCAATGGCGCTATAGGCTAACAACCTTTTTAATTTAAACTGAACAAGACTACCGATTGTACCAATGATTATCGATGACAGTGAAGCTAATATTATCAATTCTTGCCATGAAAAAAGCAGATCATAAAAACCAAAGTAAGAAAATCTTGTCAACAAAGCTAATATGCTGATTTTAGGTACAATTGCAAAAAATGCTGTAATAGCTGTTGGTGATCCTTCATAAATGTCAGGTGCCCATAAGTGAAATGGTGCCGCTGACAATTTAAACAGTAATGCCGACAATATAAAAATACTGGCAACTGTCATACCAGTGATTATAAAAGTGTTTGAACTTGACTGATTTACAGATAAAAATTGAAATAATTGTCCTAAATCCGTGAGACCAGAGAACCCATAAATCAAAGAAAAACCAAACAAAAGTAAACCTGACGAAAAAGCACCTAATACGAAATACTTTAATCCTGCTTCAGTTGAAAATTCTGACGTTCGATTTAACGCAGCCAAAATGTACAAACAAAATGATTGAAGCTCTATTGTTAAATATATTGAAATCAAATCAAAAGAAGATATCAATAACAAAATGCCAGTAGTACCTAATAACACTAAAAGAACAGACTCAAAAGCGTTGATATTTTCAAACTGATTGTATTTTATAGACATTACAACAGTTAACATAGTCGTTATTAAAACACCCGTTTTAATCAATAAAGCAAACTGATCTAAAATTAGTAAATTGTTAAAACAAGTACTGGCTGATAATGGATTATAACTATTTAGAATAAAGGCAAAAAACAATGTTTGTACGCTTAACCAAGTAATATTATTAATAACAATTGGATAGTGCAAATAACCTGAAGTTGTACAAACTACACCATATAAAAGTAAAAAATGAATGACCAAGAGTAGAAAAATCTCCGGCATAAACGCTATGAGTTCTGATTTAAAAAACATGATATAAATTGATTTTAATATTTTTGGATTGCAGTTTAATAAAAACACTTAGTAAGATTTGAACTTACACAATTTGAGTTCGAAGCTCAAAACTCTATCCGATTAAGCTATAAGTGTATTTTAGCTTACTATGAAGCACTAAAATTAAAAAAATTAATGATTAATATCAAACTAGTGTTAGAAGATTCGTAACGCTTATATGCATTACGTCTAAAAAAATTTCAGGATATAAACCTAGCCAAAATGTACATAAAATCAATGGACTTAACGTAGCCAATTCTCTTTTTGTCAAATCTTTATATTGACTTATGTAATCAGTGTGCAATCTACCAAACAATATGCGATTACAAAGCCAAAGTGAATAAGCAGCACCTAAAATCATGCTAAAAGCAGCTAAAAAAGCCACAGTTGTGTTGCTTTCAAATGCACCAACTAGTGTAAGGAATTCACCAGTAAAGCTGCTAGTCCCAGGAAAACCTAAGTTGGCCATTGAGAAAAACAAAAAACAGATACTGAATAAAGGAAGAACCTGTGTTAAACCTGTATAATACTTTAGAAGTCGTGTATGATGTCGTTCATATAAAACGCCAATGCAAAGAAATAAACCACTTGAAATGAAACCATGACTTAACATTATTAACAAACTACCTTCTAAGCCTTGCAAATTTAAAGAAAAAATACCAATTGTAACAAAACCCATATGAGCTACGGATGAATATGCTATAATCTTTTTTAAATCTATTTGGCGCAAAGTTGTTAAAGAAGTGTAAATAACAGCAATAATGCTCATAGTGTAAACAAATGGTGTAAAAAATAAGCTACCTTCTGGAAATAAGGCTAACGAAAAACGTAAAAGACCATAAGTACCCATTTTTAACAAAACGCCAGCTAAAATAACTGACCCTGCTGTCGGCGCTTCAACATGGGCTTCAGGTAGCCAAATATGAAAAGGCATCATAGGTACTTTTATAGCAAATGAAATAAAGAAAAAAATCCACAAAAGAATTTGTCGTCTATCTGAAAAGCAAAAATTAGCAATTAATTGATAATCTGTGCTACCTGTTTCGAAGTAGATTGCAAAAATAGCTAACAACATTAAAACAGAACCGATTAATGTATATAGAAAAAATTGATATCCGGCTTTTATTTTTCGAGTTCTTGAACCCCAAATTCCAATAACTAAATACATAGGTATTAATATACTTTCAAAAAAAATATAAAATACGATCAAGTCAAGGGAAGCAAAAACACAGATCAGAATAGAATCCATTAACAAGAAATATGTATAGTATTCTTTTGTAAATTTCTTGATACTATTCCAGCTTGCTAGAATACATATTGGGACTAACAATGTACTAAGAAGAATAAATAAAAGCGAAATGCCATCAACACCTAAAAAAATATAAAGATTATAAGACCATAGCCATTCTAAATATTCCACGAATTGAAATCTTGAAGTTGAGCTATCAAAAAAAACCCATAAAAGGAGTGAATAGACGAATGCAAAGGAAGAAAATCCAAAAGCTATTGTTTTTATAGCTGTTGAATTTTTTTCTGGTACAAAAAAAAGTAAAAAAGCACCAAATAACGGAATAAGGATTAAAAACGAAATAAATAAATTAAACATTATCAACAAAAATTTTTATTTTAACTAACCTTAAAATTCGACACTAAATTACTTTTTATTAAGGCAAACAGTCAAGATTTATAAAAAGACCAACAAGTAAAATGACCCAAGCCAATGAAAATGGTAGAAAGATTTTCCAACCAATTCTCATTAGTTGATCGTATCGATAACGGGGAAATGCTGCTCTAACCCAAACAAAAACAAATAGCAGCATTGTTGTCTTTAGACCAAACCAAACGACACCTGGAATAACATTAAATAAAATATTATTGCTTATTGGCGGTAACCAACCTCCTAAAAAAAAGATTGTTAAAGTTGAACACATCATTATCATATTTGCATATTCTCCTAAGAAAAATAATGCAAAACCCATAGCAGCATATTCAGTATTATAACCTGAAACTAATTCAGCCTCGGCTTCTGGTAAATCAAACGGTGCTCGATTCGTTTCTGCTAAACCAGAAATAAAAAACATCAAAAATAAAGGAAATAAAGGATAAACATACCAAGTCGCTTTCTGCGAAAGAACAATTTCTGTTAAATTTAGTGAACCTACACAAATTAAAACTGAAATAATGATTAAACCCATTGATACTTCATAAGAAATCATTTGCGCTGCAGATCTAAGTGCACCTAAAAAAGCATATTTTGAGTTACTTGACCAACCAGCTGTAATTATACCATAAACGCCCAAAGATGAAATTGCTAATAGATAAAGAACTCCAACGTTTAAATCAACAAAAGCTAAATTTTCGCCAATTGGTATAACAGCCCAGCTTGTTAAACTAAGCAAAAACGTTAAGATAGGTGCAATTATAAAAATTCCAATGTTTGCACTACTGGGTAAAATCGTTTCTTTTATTAACAATTTTAATCCATCAGCAAAAGGTTGCAATAAACCAAAAAAACCTACCACGTTTGGGCCTCTTCGTTGCTGCATACTGGCCATCACTTTTCGTTCTAATAAAGTTAAATATGCTACACTTACTAATAAAGGTACAATGATTCCAAGTGACTTTGATAAAATATTTAAAATTGTAAAAAAAGCTGTCATAAAATATATATAAATGAATTATTGTACTAAATTTTTAAACTAAAAAAAGCTGCAAACTGTAGGAAATTATCGATAAAAAGATTCATTTACAATATTAGCTTGAATTTCTGTTTCCCAGCGATCGCCATTTTTTAAAAGCTTTTCTTTATTATACAACAACTCTTCATGAGTTTCGGTTGCATATTCAAAATTAGGACTTTCTACGATAGCGTCAACAGGGCATGCTTCTTGGCAAAACCCACAGAAAATACATTTTGTCATATCAATATCATACCGCGTGGTCCGACGACTACCGTCTTCGCGGGGCTCGGACTCGATTGTAATTGCCTGTGCTGGACAAACAGCTTCGCAGAGTTTACAAGCTATACATCGTTCTTCACCTGTGGAATATCGCCTTAAAGCGTGTTCCCCTCGAAAACGTGAACTTAAAGCACCTTTTTCAAACGGATAATTTAAAGTAACTTTTCTTCTAAAAAAATATTGCAAAGTTAACCACATTCCTTTAAAAAGCTCTGTTAAATATAATATTTGGATACTACTATCGATTTTAGTTTTCATTGTTTTACATTTGAATACTTTTAAACTTCTGATCACATTTTAATTTATCAAACGAGAATGATGGGATTTGAACCCACGATAAATAACGTGACAAGTTATCATTTTGAACCAGGCTAAATTACATCCTCTAATTAACCATTATAATCCATATTCATAGATGTAAAACAAATTATTCGATACTCTTCTACACTTTTTTAAAGTAGTTATTGTTGCAAAATTGTATCTTAGTAACAACGGTGCTACTTTGTTATTCTTCTGTTTTCTATATCTTAATATGACTTTTTCTACCGATTTTTTATGCTTTTTCTTTAGAGTAGCTAAAAGCGACCATTTCAAGAAATAATAAACATTCGACACTAGTTTTTTGTAGTTAAACGTTTTATAGTAATAATACAACAGACAAAACATTAAATTATTGTACCAAATTAATATAGCCTGTGTATATAAAGTAATTAAGTAAACAATTGCTTTTGGCTTTTTAGTTTTTCGGATTATACCGAACTTAAAAAACTCTTTCCTTAATCTACTTATCGAAACTAAATTTTTTATGAAAATCATTTTACTTTTATTAAAAGCTTTATATGTTTTTTTTTTTCTATTCCACAAAACGCGATACTTGTTAAATTTAAATGGACCCAGCTTGACATTTTAACATCCAAATGCAAAGTTGATTTCAAAAAAAACGACGCTTTATTGAAAAAATTGTTTAAAACTCCGTTTAGATATAAAGAACCTATAAAAAAATGACTTAGATACCTAACATAAGACACAACTGGAACGGTGCTTTTTTTTGAATAATTGTGTTTAAAATTTACTAAAACAATCTTTTTTGCAATTAGCAAAGCTTTTGAAACTAAAAATTCAATGTGATTTAATGATTTTCGTTGGATATTCGTAAACTTATAATCAACTTTATTGATTTGTTTTTTAAGAAATTCCATTATGAAAATATCAAATCTTCCAAAATATATATTGCAAAAGACTTGATAACATTTTGATGATTTGAAAGCAAGTTTTTTTTTTGCTTCTAAGGCACCAAATAGCCTTTCTACAATCTTTATAAATTTTTGGTCTAAGATGGTTTGTTTAATTATTTTTACAAAATACGCTAAAGTAAGTGCATTCAAAATTTTACAATTACTCGAATAAAAGCCTACACTAGTCTTTTTTAATATTAGATTTAATGCTTTTGAGGCTTCTTTGTTTGTTTTTGTTATATAGAAACTGACAGGTAAAATGTACTTTTCTTTTTCAATTTCGAAGACTTTGTTTAAAATGTTTACAACTATTTGTTTTAAAACTAAATCTTGAAAAAAAAGATCCTTGTAAATATATTTTTTCTGTTTCAATACAGAACGTGAATTTTCAAAAAAACTTTTCTTCTCGTTTTTAATTGCTTTATTTATCTTATTCGATAACCTCAAGTTATTATTGCGGGAAAAATGATGGCTTAAATTTATATCAAAGACTAAATTTGCTGGATCTTCTAAAATTTGATTATGACTTAATTCAAGCAACCTTGCGTTTGTAAGCAAAACACTTAATTTTGAAGTATAGTTAAAATAGGATCTCATTATTTGACTTTTTGTATATTGAAGTTTTGCAGCACAATTGATAGATTAGTTAGTACTTATAACAAACCAATATCTTTAACATACTAAATAAATTATAGAAATAGATAATCTTCCAAAAAAATTTTGTTAAAATTTGTTTTTATTGTCATATATTTTTAACGTATTTATTCATATGGTAAGCTTCGTTTTGTAGAATAATATTTTTTAGTCGAGCAATTTCATACATTTACTTTACAAAGCAAGCACAATGCATATCTTTTTAAAAATCTACTGAAAACGTTTACTTTTGAGTTAAGCTACGCCACAAAACTACTTTTGTATTTTATTTGCTTTTAGACATTATCCTATTTAAAATATAGATTAAGCATAAAGTATAAACCAATTACCCAAAAACTGGTATTAGTTTCGTTATTATATATGTTCGATTCCGCACTTGTGATTTGTTGAAAAAACCCAACGATTAAGAAATTGTAACATCATTTTTCATAAGATAACATAGAGACCTAGAAAATTTTAAATATGGTTTTAAAAAAGGCCGGTACGAAACTATGCAAGATAATTGTTTTATCACATAGCTTTAAAACAAGAGCTAACTTTTTTTTGAGAATACTTTCATACTGAAAAGCTGCTTTACTCTTTATTTTATTTTTGATAAAGAATATTTCTAATATCATCAAAATTAGTTTTTTTAAACCAAGCATTTTAGTAAAGGATTGCACTTAACATAGATCTTTTATCAGTTACAAAGTCAACAACAATACAAATTAGCAATACGTTATTAGCAACATAAAAGAGTTATCTAAATATCGAGTCACAAAAATTTAATATTTTTACTAAACTGGTTTTTATTCGTCTAAACTTGTTTCTGAGCATATTCTTTTACTTTTAGGTAATTTTTATAACTTACAAGTAAGCAACTTAGACTACAATTAGGATGTTTAAAAATCCTAATTTTGATTCCAATTTTTTAATCTATAGACATCATAAAAAATCATTCTTAAAAATTTAGCTTGATTTCAAAATACTTTTTAACATAACTTTTAATCAAAGTTATCTTTATCTATTTAAATCTTTGAAGAACATACTATTTAAAAAGCGTTGATTAGTATTACGGAATGCTGTTGTATTTAATTTTAGCATTGTTGAAGGAACCCAAGCATTACCAAAACTCAACAGATTTTTAAAAAGACTCGTAATTTCGTTGAATGAGTTTTTTAAAACAGTATCATATTCAATTAACAAAAAAGATGAACCATCTTTTTTATTATTTATTTCGTTTGCTAAGATAATGAGCTTTTTTTTTCGGAATTTTAAAATAGTCGCGATTTGTGGAATAATAACAAAAGAAAAATAGAAAAAAAATGAAAAAAATAAGATAAAGCACCAAAAAATTTGTGGAAAAAAAGAAATTAAATCTAACTGTGGCATATTTTGTAAACTTTTATAATAAAATTGAGAAAAGGATAATAGTTGTAATACTTAAAACAAGCAAACCTGTCGTTGAAACATTTTTAGCATCTAAACCAATTGCTAAATCCCATATGAGGTGTCTTATACCATTAAAAAAATGAAAAGATATTAATACAGATATAAAATTAGCCAAACTTATGAATAACCAATAAAAATAAATTTGCAATATAAAGACTTCATTGTAGCACAAAAAAAACTCGCTAAAAACAATATCAAAATAAACAAAAAAGATCAAACAAATGAAGCTAAGAGCTAAAGTTGAACCACTAATTCGATGAAAAATTGAAACTATTGATGTAATTTGTGGCTTATATATTGTTAAATGAGGCGCTAATGGTCTATTTTTTTTTTCCATGTGATATTAATTTTAATTTTAAATTACTTAATTTCAAAACAAACTTTTCTTGAAAAGCAAATGTGTTGATATATTCGTTTAAGATAAAACGATTAAGAGTATCTTCGATTTGGAGCAATGTTTGCTTACTTAAGTTTGTTTTATAATATTGATGAACGATATTCATACGTAATTTTTTTATTTTCGATATTGTTTTGAGTTTCTCTGAAAGAAGCTCTCGTTTATTATGGTAATTTAACAAATGCAAAATTGTTTTTTCTTCGATATTTTTATAAATATCAAACTTATTTTGGATGACTTTTGCTTTTTCATCTAATTCTTCAACAATTGCAGAACTAGAATACTGTGACACTAAGTATAAAAAAATAGAAAAAGCAATTACAATTAAAATCTCTTCATTAAAAACGAGGATTTCTTTTGCACAAATTAAAGCTAATAGAATTAATATTTTTGAAGAAGTGTTTATCATGATAATATATTTTTTTTGATTCGATAAATTAGAATCTAGAGTAACCATATTTTTTGTAAATTGTAAAAGAATTTTAAACTTAAATAAGTAAAAAGAACCAAGTAAAAATTAATATGAATATAATATGAATATCAAAATAAAAAGCAAGAACTGAAAACAGTACGACTATCGAAATAAGCAGAATAAGTGCAATAAACATAAATGAGGCATAATGATTTAGTAAGCCCGACTGTATTTTTTTTGAAGACTGGCTAAATTCTAATAAAGTTTTTGAAATTCCTGATGGACCACACAATTCAATAAATCCTTTATCGATTATCTTATATGTTGTTTGATAACCAATTCTTAACAATGGCGTACAGACAATTTCATTTTGAATTTTATCAAAAAAAAATTTGCGATTAAAAAACAAATAACAAATATACCCTATTTCAGTTTTGTACAATGCTGTTAAAAGCGATAATCCGTAAAAATATAGAAAGAAGGCGCAACTAGCGCTAGTTATACTGACAAAAAAAGGTAACCATTTTATGAATAAAGAAATAAATTCTGATTCAATTATTACGGCGTGCTCTGGCATTGTAAATATGGAATTATTCCAATAAGGTGTTCCAATACCTATAAATAAATCTTTTGTTAAATAACCTGCTAACAAACTTAAAATTCCTAACAAAAAAAGAGGTAAACCTAAAGCTAAAGGAGCTTCATGAATGTTCTCGACTGAACTCTTGAAACCGTTTGGATTCGCTAAAAAAGTTAGATAAATTAGACGAAACGAATAAAATGAAGTTAGTCCAGCAGAAAACAAACCTAGCCAAAAAGCAAAAATTCCTGAAAAGTTATAGTTTGAATAAGCTAATTCTAAAATGACGTCTTTTGAATAAAAACCTGTCAAAAAAGGGAAGCCCATCAAAGCTAGTGAACCAATCATAATCATTATATAACTAAATGGTAAAACTTGTAAAAGACCCCCCATTTTTCTTAGATCTTGCTCATCTGCTAAAGCATGGATAACAGCACCTGCACTTAGAAATAAAAGTGCTTTAAAATACGCATGATTCATTAAATGAAACATACTTACCGAATAATTTGATAATCCGCATGAAAAAATCATATAGCCCAGTTGACTACACGTCGAATACGCGATAACTTTTTTCAAATCATTTTGTAAAACACCTGTAATAGCTGCAAAGAAAGCTGTCAAACAACCAACGATACAAACAATCAAAAGAGCTTTATACGAAGTTTCATAAATAAAAGAACATCTAATAAGCAAAAAAACACCAGCGGTTACCATTGTTGCTGCATGAATTAGGGCCGAAACAGGTGTCGGTCCTTCCATTGCATCTGGCAACCAAGTATGTAACCCGATTTGGGCTGATTTACCCATAGCACCAATAAATAAAAGCATACAAATCGTTGTTAATACATCTAGTTCAAAGTTTAGTAAGAAAATTGTTTTGGTATTATAATAATGCACTAAACTAAAGATAACTGAATAATCTACAGTTTTAAAGGTTATATATACAAGAAATATGCCAAGAGCTAAGCCAAAATCGCCCATACGATTTACAACCATTGCTTTCGTAGCTGCTTTGTTAGCTTGCAAACGAGTAAACCAAAAATTGATAAGCAAATATGAACAAAGACCGACTGATTCCCAACCAAAAAAGAGCTGTAACAAATTATCTGCTGCTATTAACATAAGCATTGAAAAAGTAAATAATGACAAATAGGCCATAAATCTTGGCTGATGTGGGTCATGGCCCATGTAACCTGTTGAATAAAAATGAACTAACGTTGAAATCAATGTTACTGTAACACACATTGAAATAGTTAAACTATCGAACAAGAAGCCCCAAGTAGCATCAAACATACCAGAATCAAACCATGGATAAAACTTTATGTAAGTCGGGCAATGGCTTAAACCTATTTCAAAAACACCAACTAAAGAGAAACAAAACGATAAAAATACGAATAAAACTGTCATAAATGCTGAACCTTTTGGACTTAATAACCGACCAAAGAAACCCGAAAAAAAACAACCAATTAAAGGTAAAAAAATAATTGTTAAATACATAGATAAAGTTATCCTTTCATTAAATTAATTAATTCAATAGCAATAGCGCCTCTTATTCGATAATAAATAACTAATATAGCTAAACCGATAGCTGATTCAGCAGCGGCTACTGTTAAAATCAACAATGCAAATAGCTGACCTACGATATCATCCAAAAAGATCGAAAAAATTATGAAATTAAAGTTTATTGATAATAGCATTAATTCGATTGACATCAATAATATTATAATATTTTTTCGATTTAAAAAAATTCCAGTAAGCCCAATAACAAATAACATAATAGCGATTAACAAATATTTTGTTTGATCAAAAATCATAATTTTTTAATAAATTTTCATTGTAACTCTAATTTTAAAATACTGGTCTAATCCTACGGCTTTACAAAGACCTTAAGAAAAAAGATTACAAAAAAATAAACGGGATACGCTATTTTATTAAACCTATTTTAATAGAGTTAAAGGTTTATAATTTTTTACGTAAATAAAATCTGTTTTATAAAATTACGTTAATTATTTGCAGTTGTAAAAATGTTCTTTTCAAGTAATAGTCTTGTTAAAGTTTGTCATAAACGTTTTAAACATAAATTTTAATGATTTACAGAATAATCGACAGGAAAAGAAATTTTAAAGCATAAATTCCAATTAAGCGAAGTAAAATAGCACCAAATGTTTTTAAATAAATATCATGGACATAGTCTTCAAATAAAGTTTCAAAGCCTAGTTTGAAATGGAAAATAACTAAAATCAAAATAAAATTAGACACATACAACGATTCAAAATAGAAAAGGCTAAAACTTAAACTGATTAGAAGCACTGCTGACATTCGCTGCGAAATCCAATGTGAAAAACCGACTGAATAAAATTTCATATTTTTATTATTTTAGATTTGAATAACTAAAAAAATTCTTAAATATTAATAGACTGATTTAGTTAAAAAGAAGTAACAAATCTGTTCTATTAAACAATTATTAAAAGTAGTAAATATACATATAACACAACTTTTATATTTACTCTAGGTAATAACGGATTTGAACCGCTAACTTTTTCTGTGTAAAAGAAATACTCTGACCATTAAGTTAATTACCCATCATTAATTCTATAATTTAGCAAAACCAAAATCTCGAATATTCATAATTTTTTTACTGCTTGTTATAGAAGCGTTATTCCAAAAAGTTTGAAAATTATAACAATGCAAGAGCATTTTGCGATTACTTTTCTTTGCAAACTAGGATAAAGTGAGATTTGAACTCACGCTATTATTTAAAATAGTTCAGTTTTCAAGACTGACACCTTAAGCCACTCGGTCATTTATCCAAATTTAAATTTGCGGAAGCAGGATTTGAACCTGCGGTCTTCAAGTCATGAGCCTGACGAGTTATCCAAACTACTCCATTCCACAAAAACCAAAAAATGAGTTAGATTTTTTGATTTATGATTATCCAAATAAAATTAAGAAGGCCATCATTAAAGCAAATAAACCAATTGCTTCTGTAAGTGCAAATCCAAGAATTGTAAAACCAAAAAGCTGTTGTCTCAATGACGGGTTTCTAGCGAATGAATTTACTAAAGAAGCAAAAACAATACCAATACCAGCACCGACTCCTGCTAATCCAATGGTTGCTAAACCTGCTCCTATCTGTTTTGCTGACTGTAACATTGTTTGATCCATATGAAAGTTTTTTTTTTGTGGAATATAATTAATAAATAAAACGAACTAAACTAAAATTGAATTTGGTATTCGAGCTAGTTTTAATGTCACACGTCGAGAAGGATTTGAACCTACGATACTTTACTTAGAAGGTAAACATTTTTCCACTAAATTACCGACGTTTATCTGTAAAAATATTATAAAATTTCAAATAAGTTTTGTTTATTTGAAAAATGGTGATTTCTCTAATAAAGTTTTAGAACACTTTACCATTGTAATTGAGATTTTGCTTATGTTATCAGTACGGTAAAAATTTTCTAACTTTGTTGCCGGCAAAAAACTATTTTTCAAAATGATTTTGGACTTTATCAGAAAATCCTTTGCATAGATTTTTGACACACCTAGCCTGTGTTTATTTACAGTAAAATCGTTAAAATTAGAGACTTGTCTTTTTAAAGCAGACATTCCTTCTTTTTTTGGTTTTGCGTTTATATACTTTTCAATAATTGCAAACAAAATACTCCAGTCGGATTTTGCTTTACCTGGCGATAACAAAGCAGCTTTTGTTTTTTGATATCTACCTTCAACATTAACAAAAAAAGAATTCTTTTCAACAAATGAAGAACTTGGTAATATTAGATTTGATAAAACTGCAGTTGCATTGCCTTGATGACCTTGATAAACAACAAAGTTAGTTTTAGATACATTTACAAAGTTGCTTTCACCTAAACAATAAAGAAACTTAAGTTCTGGAAAGTTACCCATGTTTGTTCTAACACCTAGTTCAAGTTTTCCAGAATCGCTTGCGTTTTCATTTAGAAAGTTTAAACCTTTCCATTTATTTTTGACTAAATTTGTGTTTTTGAGCAAAATACTGAATAACAAGCGTGCTTGTTTTTCGCCTAACGTTTGAAAAAATGATTTTCCAACAATTACTACAGGTTTTTTAGCTCTTGAAAAATGTTCACAAAAAGCATGTTGACCTTCTAAAAATCTAACTAAACTTTTTAAAGTTGAACCAAAATTGTAAACTGGAAATGTTAAGTCTAATGCTGAACCAAAACAAGCGGTCTTGAAATTCCCGCTCAGATATCGCTTTCTTAAACGCAAATTAATGATTGCGCCTTCTAAACGCGGATTTACGCCTAAAAGAAGACATAAATCGGCTTCATCTAATTTATTAATTGTTGAATTAAACAAATAAGAGGATTGAAAATCTATTGAATTCATAGCTGGTCTTTCTGAATTCAAAAAAACACCTTGTTTTTTTTCAATTAGGTATTTTAACAAAAAAATAGATTCAAGATCAGCCTGTGATCCGATATTAGCACCGATTTGGTAACTATTTGTAATCGACGTTAACCGAAGCACTATTTGCGTTAATGCCTCTTGCCAACTGATTGCTTCAAATTTTCCATTTTGTTTTAACAAAGGTTCATATAATCGCTGTCGCTTCAAACCATCGAAAGCAAACCTTGTTTTATCCGAAATCCATTCTTCGTTAATTTTATCATTTAAACGTGGTAAAATTCGCATAATTTCGTAGCCACGAATATCAATACGGGTATTGCAACCAACACCGTCGAAGGTGTCGATAGACTCTATACTTTTCAGTTCCCAAGGTCGCGCAATGAAAGTGTAAGGCTTTGATGTTAAAGCCCCAACTGGGCACAAATCAATTAAATTACCGGAAAACTCTGATTTAAACAATTTCTTTATATAAAGATTAATTGCTAAATTATTTCCGCGGCCCGAAGTCCCAAGGTCTGGTACACCAATAACTTCATTTGCAAACCTAATGCAACGCGTACAGTGAATACATCTAGTCATGATTGTTTTAATTAAGGGGCTACAATGGATATCCTCCACGGCTCGCTTGAATTCGTGGAATCTGCTTCGATCGCTTCCAAAGGTCATTGTTTGATCTTGTAAATCGCATTCACCAGCTTGGTCACAAATTGCACAATCTAATGGGTGGTTTAACAGCAGGAATTCAAGCACACCTTCACGAGCTTTTTTTACAGCTAAGCTGTTTGTATGGATGACCATATTTGGCATTACTGGCACCGCGCATGAAGCAGCCAACTTAGGTGCTTTATCAATTTCAACAAGACACATACGACAATTGCCAGCAACTGACAATCTTTCGTGATAACAAAACCTTGGAATAACTAGGTTAACAGACTCGCAGGCTTGCAAAATTGACATATTGCTATTTACGGAAACAATAAAGTCTTGAATTACTTTTTTGCAGAAAAATTATAAAGCTGACTTTAAAAACCGTACAAAACACAAATTGTGTTATACGGCTTTATCTTTTGAAATTTTTTTTTGATATTAGACTCTACTACAAATTTGCTTAATTTTTTGATTACTACAAAAAAATTTTCTGTTTTAAAAGTTTTGACAATTGTTTGAATTCTTAATCTACTAATATAGCTTTTATTAAAACTTAACTACTTCGATAGTATAAAAATACACTACTATCTTAATGCTCTAAATTACTTTTCTATATATGCTTTTATAAAGTACATGATAAAAATTCATTTAAAGAAACAACTACTTTAAAAAAATAAAACTTTTTATAAACTTTTTATTGACATGCTGTTTTTTCTTTAGGTACTTTTACTTACAGATTAGTCATTGTTTCTATTATCAGAAATGATTCTGAAAATGAGTTTGCACAACTATGAAAAGAGACGCCTATTTTTATCAATAATAATTTGAAAATTCATTGTAAAATTATAATTTTTAGTCTAAGGATATTATTCTATGTTAAAAAGTTGTTTAGTCCTCAATTGGATATGAAAGTAATAACTTTTCAATGAAACCAAGGCTTGGTATTATGAACAAAAAATAAGAAAAATAAAAGACAGTAGCAATTTGACCAATTTCTAAGTAAGGTGATTCAGGAGCACAGCCACCAATCCAACCTAAAATTAGAAAGTCTAAGACAAAGATCCAAAAAATTTTTCTATGAATTGCTCTAAATGATGAACTTCGAGTTTCAGAAACACCTAAATAAGGCAAAAGTAACAATACTAATAATGCAGCAAACATTGCAATAACGCCTCCAAGTTTATGAGGAATTGATCTTAAAATAGCATACATAGGCAAAAAGTACCATTCCGGTACAATATGAGCTGGCGTTACCATTGGATTGGCTTCAATATAATTATCAGTATGACCTAAATAGTTTGGAGCAAAATATACAAACAAAGAATAAACTATACCAATGATTAACCAACTAAAAACATCTTTGAAAATAAAATATGGATAGAACGAAATTTTATCCGTACCAGCGTTTACACCTAATGGATTATTTGAACCATTTTGATGCAAAATTGCAATATGAATAATAACAGCACCTGTAATTAAAAATGGTAAAAGGTAGTGAAACGAGTAAAATCGATTTAAAGTTGCATTATCGACGCTAAAACCACCCCATAGCCAAGCAACAATAGCTTCACCAATTAAAGGAAAAGCTGAAAATAAATTCGTTATAACAGTAGCGGCCCAGAAGCTCATTTGACCCCAAGGCAAAACATAGCCCATAAAAGCTGTAGCCATCATTAGAATTAAAATGATAACGCCAATAGCCCAAGCGAAACCACGTGGTTTTTGATATGACCCGTAATACAAACCTCTGGCTATATGAACATATACGATGAAAAAAAACATACTAGCACCGTTTGCGTGCAAATAACGAATTAGCCAACCGTTATTTACGTCACGCATGATATGTTCAACACTTAAAAACGCTAAGTCAATATGTGGCGTATAATGCATCGCAAGAAAAATACCACTGAGAATTTGGATTCCTAAAAAAATACCAGCCATTGAACCAAAATTCCACATATAATTTATATTAACAGGTGTTGGATAATCTATTAAATGATCATTAAGAATATTTATAAGAGGTCGATTTAATATACGTAAACTTTGTGAAGACATTTATCTTATTTTATATT